TGGTGGAGGAACTGGATCGGAAAAAAGAGAGTTTCTAGTTGTAAAATATCTAATGAAACCGTCGCTGAAATTGAGATATCATTCAAAGAGAAAGAGATCAAATATCTGGAGTTTCTGTTTGTATATTATATGGATGATCCGATCCGCAGGGACCATGATTGGGAATTGTTTGATCGTCTTTCTCCGAGGAAGAGGCGAAACATAATCAACTTGAATTCGGGACAGCTATTCGAAATCTTAGCGAAAGACTGGATTTATTATCTCATGTTTGCTTTTCGTGAAAAAATACCAATTGAAGTGGAGGGTTTCGTCAAACAACAAGAGGCTGGGTCAACTATTCAATCAAATGATATTGAGCATATTTCCCATCTCTTCTTGAGAAACAAGCGGGCTATTTCTTTGCAAAATGGTGCTCAATTTCATATGTGGCAATTCCGCCAAGATCTCTTCGTTAGTTGGGGTAAGAATCTGCATGAATCGGATTTTTTGAGGAACATATCGAGAGAGAATTGGATTTGGTTAGACAATGTGTCGTTGGTAAACAAGGATCGGTTTTTTAGCAAGGTACGGAATGTATCATCAAATATTCAATATGATTCCATGAGATCTAGTTTCATTCAAGTAACGGATTCTAGCCAATTGAAAGGATCTTGTGATCAATCCAGGGATCATTTCGATTCCATTAGGAATGAGGATTCGAAATATCACACATTGATCAATCAAAGAGAGATTCAACAACTAAAAGAAAGATCGATTCTTTGTTGGGATCCTTCCTTTCTTCAAACGGAACGAACAGAGATAGAATCGGAGCGATTCCCTAAATGCCGTTCTGGATATTCCTCAATGTGCCGACTATTCATGGAACGTGAGAAGCAGATGAATAATCATCTGCCAAGAGCCAACCGTTCTTTTTTCTCTGACAGATGGTCAGAACGTCATCTGGGATCGAATCCTACTGAGAGGTCCACTAGAGATCAGAAATTGTTGAAGAAAGAACAAGATGTTTCTTTTGTTCTTTCCAGGCGATCGGAAAAGAAAGAAATAGTTAATATATTCAAGATAATTATGTATTTACAAAATACCGTCTCAATTCATCCTATTTCATCAAATCCAGGATGTGATATGGTTCCGAAGGATGAACTGGACGGTTCCAATAAGATTTCATTCTTGAACAAAAATCCGTTTTTTGGTTTATTTCATCTATTCCATGACCGGAACAGGGGGGGATACACGTTACACCACGATTTTGAATCAGAAGAGAGATTTCAAGAAATGGCAGATCTATTCACTCTATCAATAACCGAGCCGGATCTGGTGTATCATAAGGGATTTGCCTTTTCTATTGATTCCTCCGGATTGGATCAAAAACAATTCTTGAATGAGGTATTCAACTCCAGGGATGAATCGAAAAAAAAATCTTTATTGGTTCTACCTCCTCTTTTTTATGAAGAGAATGAATATTTTTATCGAAGGATCATAAAAAAATGGGTCCGGACCTCTTGCGGGAATGATTTGGAAGATCCAAAGCCAAAAATAGTGGTCTTTGCTAGCAAGAACATAATGGAGGCAGTCAATCAATATAGATTGATCCGAAATCTGATTCAAATCCAATATAGCACCTATGGGTACATAAGAAATGTATTAAATCGATTGATTAAAAAGAATCTATTCGATCGCAACTTCGAATATGGAATTCAAAGGTATCAAATAGGAAATGAGACTCTGAATCATAGAACGATAATGAAATACACGATCAACCAACATTTATCAAATTGGAAAAAGAGTCAGAAGAGATGGTTCGATCCTCTTTTTTTTATTTCTCGAATCGAGAGATCCATGAATCGGGATCCTAATGCATATAGATACAAATGGTCCAATGGGAGCAAGAATCTCCAGGAACATTTGGAACATTTCATTTCTGAGCAGAATAGCCATTTTCAAGTGGTGTTCGATCGATTACGTATTAATCAATATTCGATTGATTGTTCTGAGGTTATCGACAAAAAAGATTTGTCTAAGTCACTTTGTTTCTTTTTGTCCAAGTTACTTCTTTTTTTGTCCAAGTTTCTTTTCTTTTTGTCTAACTCACTTCCTTTTTTCTTTGTGAGTTTCGGGAGTATCCCCATTCATAGGTCCGAGATCCATATCTATGAATTGAAAGGTCCGAGTGATCCACTCTGTAATCAGTTGTTAGAATCAATAGGTCTTCAAATCGTTCATTTGAAAAAATGGAAACCCTTCTTATTGGATGACCATGATACTTCCCAAAAATCGAAATTCTTGATCAATGGAGAAACAATATCACCATTTTTGTTCAATAAGATACCAAAGTGGATGATTGACTCATTCCATACTAGAAAGAATCGAAGGAAATCTTTTGATAACACGGATTCCTATTTATCAATGATATCCCACGATCAAGACAATTGGCTGAATCCCGTGAAACCATTTCATAGAAGTTCATCGATATCCTCTTTTTATAAAGCAAATCGACTTCGATTCTTGAATAATCGATATCACTTCTGCTTCTATTGTAACAACAAATTCCCTTTTTATGTGGAAAAGGCCTGTATCAATAATTATGATTTTACGTGTAGACAATTCCTCAATATCTTGTTCATTCGCAACAACATTTTTTCTTTGTGTGACGGTAAAAAAAAACATGCTTTTCTGGAGAGAGGTACTATTTCACCAATCGAGTCACAGGTATCTAACATATTGATACCTAACGATTTTCCGCAAAGTGGTGACGAAGGGTATAACTTGTACAAATCTTTCCATTTTCCAATTCGATCCGATCCATTCGTTCGTAGAGCTATTTACTCGATCGCAGACATTTCTGGAACACCTCTAACAGAGGGACAAAGAGTCAATTTTGAAAGAACTTATTGTCAACCTCGTTCAGATATGAATCTACCTGATTCAGAAGGGAAGAACTTGCATCAGTATCTCAATTTCAATTCAAACATGGGTTTGATTCACACTCCATGTTCTGAGAAATATTTAACATCCGAAAAGAGGAAAAAACGGAGTCCTTGTCTAAAAAAATGCCTTGAGAAAGGGCATATGTATAGAACCTTTCAACGAGATAGTGCTTTTTCAACTCTCTCAAAATGGAATCTATTCCTAACATATATACCGTGGTTCCTTACTTCGACAGGGTACAAATATCTAAATTTCATATTTTTAGATACTTTTTCAGACCTATTGCCGATACTAATACTAAGTAGTAGCCAAAAATTTGTATCCATTTTTCATGATATTATGCATGGATCAGATATATCATGGCGAATTCTTCCGATTCCATTGTGGAAGACACAATGGAATCGGATAAGTGAGATTTCGAGTAAGTGTTTACATAATCTTCTTCTGTCCGAGGAAATTCTTCATCGAAATAATGAGTCACCATTGATATCGACACATCTGAGATCGCTAAATGTTCAGGAGTTCCTCTATTCAACCCTTTTCCTTATTCTTGTTGCTGGATATCTCGTTCGTACACATCTTCTCTTTGTTTCTCGAGTCTCTAGTGAGTTACAGACAGAGTTCGAAAAGGTCAAATCTTTGATGATTCCATCCTACATGATTGAGTTGCGAAAACTTCTGGATAGGTATCCTACATCTGAACTGAATTCTTTCTGGTTAAGGAATCTATTTCTAGTTGCTCTGGAACAATTAGGAGATTCTCTAGAAGAAATACGGAGTTCTGCTTCTGGCGGCAACATGCTATGGGGTGGTGGTCCCGCTTATGGGGTCAAATCAAGACGTTCTAAGAAGAAATATTGGAATCTCGTCGATCTCATAAGTATCATACCAAATCCCATCAATCGAATCGTTTTTTCGAGAAATACGAGACACCTAAGTCATACAAGTAAAGCGATTTATTCCTTGATAAGAAAAAAAAACGTGAATGGTGATTGGATTGATGATAAAATAGAATCCTGGGTCTCGAACAGCGATTCGATTGATGATAAAGAAAGAGAATTCTTGGTTCAGTTCTCTACCTTAACGACAGAAAAAAGGATTGATCAAATTCTATTGAGTCTGACTCATAGTGATCATTTATCAAAGAATAACTCTGGTTATCAAATGATTGAACAACCGGGAGCAATTTACTTACGATACTTAGTTGACATTCATAAAAAGTATCTAATGAATTATGAGCTGAATACATCCTGTTTAGCAGAAAGACGTATATTTCTTGCTCATTATCAGACAATCGCTTATTCACAAACCCCATGTGGGGTTAATCGTTTTCATTTCCCATCTCATGGGAAACCCTTTTCGCTCCGCTTAGCCCTACCCCCCCCTAGGGGTATTTTAGTGATAGGTTCTATAGGAATTGGACGATCCTATTTGGTCAAATACCTAGCGACAAACTCCTATGTTCCTTTCATTACAGTATTTCTGAACAAGTTCCTGGATAACAAACCTAAGGGTTTTTTTATTGATGAGAGTGACGATAGTGACCATATTGATAATAGTGACGATATCGACCGTGACCTTGATACGGAGCTGGAGCTTCTAACTATGATGAATGTGCTACCTATGGATATGATGCCGGAAATAGACCGATTTTATCTCACCCTTCAATTCGAATTAGCAAAAGCAATGTCTCCTTGCATAATATGGATTCCAAACATTCATGATCTGGATGTGAATGAGTCGAATTACTTATCCCTCGGTCTATTAGTGAACCATCTCTCCAGGGATTGTGAAAGATGTTCCACTAGAAATATTCTTGTTATTGCTTCGACTCATATTCCCCAAAAAGTAGATCCCGCTCTAATAGCTCCGAATAAATTAAATACATGTATTAAGATACGAAGGCTTCTTATTCCACAACAACGAAAGCACTTTTTCACTCTTTCATATACTCGGGGATTTCACTTGGAAAAGAAAATGTTCCATACTAATGGATTCGGGTCCATAACTATGGGTTTCAATGTACGAGATCTTGTAGCACTTACCAATGAGGCCCTATCGATTAGTATTATACA